AGGGTCCGGCTCAAGATAATTTACTTAGGGAATATCCAACTAGGCCGATATGGTAATGGAAAAAATTATGATATTTGATATTAGAGGGTTGGTTGTAAAAAAAGGAAAGAGATCGAAAAGATCTTTTTGCTAAAACCCCTTTCGTCCACTCCCCCCCTCAATGAATATTAGATTTCTATCGCATTATTCAAATTAAAAAAAATCGCGAACAGATTCCCGTTTCAGTTGATTTTATTCAACGATTGACCAAATGAAAATAGTAATATAATAAATAAAAAATTGCATGAACTTAGATCAATCTAATAATGATATTTATATGCAACGATTTGATTTGGACTAACCAATTTGTTTGTCCATTTAAATTGGATCCGGCGGAATAATGATAAAGAAGGGGGAGGGGGGAAAAGAGTTTACAAAAAACAGAATTCATAAAAATGGGTTGGTTCGGATAGGTTAGGTATATGTAATTGAATGGCTATAAATAAGTAAACTCCTGTAGATGTTTCGACAATTGATTCTCGAATTCGATTGAATCTAAGATGGGTGCTTGGTTTACATTATGGAATAAAGGCATGTATATGTGATATTAGATATTGACTGGATATATATGAAAATAAGGCTATATTTCATTTGTCCTACTTCTATGAATTTAGATGGGGATTCGAATATAAGCCCTTCCCTTTCTGTCTCTTTTTGACTGTGAATTGAATGAATAAACAAATGAAATTAAGAGAAACATGGAAGAATGCAATTCACAGTTTGGAACCAAGAAATGAAGAAGGAAAGTTGTATGTATTCACAAAGACTTTGTGGATAGAAACTAAAAAATAGATATTGAAGTAGTTCAGACGATTCAATAACAAAAATACTATTATTTCTATTTCTTCAACTACTTTAACTCGAAGTAACTAGGAACTTCGATAGGATGAATCCTAGTGACGGAATAATTAAGTCATAATTCGTTGGTTGGTTGTATCATTAACTATTTCTTTTTTTCTTTTTTTGGTACGAGGGAATTTATCATGAATCCACTGATTTCTGCCGCTTCCGTTATTGCTGCTGGATTGGCTGTAGGGCTTGCTTCTATTGGACCCGGAGTTGGTCAAGGAACTGCTGCGGGTCAAGCCGTAGAGGGTATCGCGAGACAGCCCGAGGCAGAGGGAAAAATACGAGGTACTCTATTGCTCAGTCTAGCTTTTATGGAAGCTTTAACAATTTATGGACTGGTTGTAGCATTAGCACTTTTGTTTGCGAATCCTTTTGTTTAATCTTATAATTGTTTAATCTTATAAATATAAAAATTATTGCCTTGGATTTGTCATTTGCTTTTTCGAATTATAGCAAGATTTCAGTCCTACAATTACTTATTCGTTGACAAAATAACCCACGGGAAGGGCTGATTTGCGGATGAGGAATTGGTATACCGACTCGCTTTCATCCTTTCCCGCCCGGAGTCCAAGGGAAACTAAGTATTGGTAGTTCACACAACTCGAATACTTTTCAAAATAAATAGGAAAAAGGAAACTAAAAGAATAAATAAAAACGAGGGGCGAAGTGATACAAAAAGAACTCTAGTCAATTTTGTAGTCTATCTATAAAAGGAGATCCTATGAAAAATGTAACCGATTCTTTCCTTTCTTTGGGCCACTGGCCATTTGCCGGGAGTTTCGGGTTTTTTAATACCGATATTTTATCAACAAATCTAATAAATCTAAGTGTAGTGTTTGGTGTATTGATCTTCTTTGGAAAGGGAGTGTGTGCGAGTTGTTTATTTCAAGAATAGGCTGGATCCAACCAGCTGTACCCCCCTTTCGTTATAACTAGGAAAGAAAGGAAAAAGAAAGGTACATGATCTCGCGAATTACTTCGGAATAAATTAAGAAATTCTATGTAAGAATCATAGCATTTCGTGATTCGTTGGTAAAACCCCTTTGATTCTCTACCAACCAATAATGTAGGACCATTAACATGGTTAAAGCAAACTGTTTGAAGTTTAGATGCAGCATGGTAGTCTTTCTACCACTATGTTAATATAGAGATAGTTTAAAATAAATATTTTATCGATAGAGAACACTCCTATCGATATGAAACGCTTATTGTAAAAATGAAAAAGATGGGCATTTTGCCCCCTTTATCCAATGCTGAATCGACGACCTATGTGTTATGTATAAATAATAAATTTTTGGATTTGAAGAAAAGAAAAAAAGCAACAACTTTGCTGACAATTACATATTTTTGTCAGAAAGAGTCCTCTCAATATCTTAATCTGGCATTAATTTAGATATTTGTTGAATATGAACAAAGAAGAGAGGATAGGCCCGTCATTACATTTATCAAAAGATATGAGACTTTATTATAATTCTAAGTAATTGGGCGTGAGAGCCAAATGAATCGAAAGATTCATATTTGGTTCGGGAAGGGATTATGTAAGCTTTGAAATTAATGGAAAGATAATCTACTTTCATTAAGTGATTTATTAGATAATCGAAAACAGAGGATC